ATTTGTTAATAGACCCCATGGAGAGAAGATTTGCTGATATTTTGACGAATCTAGAGGGGTGCTTGTCTAAGGAAAATAAATTCCTTAAAGTGGCAGCGTTCAATTAATATGGGTCAATTAGTGGGATATTTACTTGATTAGATATTGTTTTATCTATTTTAGGTTGGAGTGGTAAGACATTTTGTGTTTTCCTTGTTTTTGGGGTTTGGCAAGGTTAATCAGCACATTATGTAATAGACTTCAACGGGGGGTAGGGGGGTTTGTTGACTTAAAAGATCATGTTCCTGTTACTTGTGCACGTGTGGGTATGCACGTGTGGGTGTGCACGTGTGGGTGTGCACGTGTGGGTGTGCACGTGTGGGTGTGCACGTGTGGGTGTGCACCTGTGGGTGTGCACGTGTGGGTGTGCACGTGTGGGTGTGCACCTGTGGGTGTGCACCTGTGGGTGTGCACCTGTGGGTGTGCACCTGTGGGTGTGCACCTGTGGGTATAGGTGTGGGTATAGGTGTGGGTATATGTGTATATGTCCTGAAACCATGAATCCTATAGCCCCGTATAGTCCATATTCATGAGGAATAAAAATTAGTAATTGACCCAATTTATGTCTTCAAGTCATTGAGTTCATGACCTGCTTCCTCATTATGCGGGTGGAGAAGGTACATTAAGAGGCGCGCCAGGACGGAAATGCTCCTGACCCCGGGCTTACCAGCCCAGCTGAGTCCGAGCATACCCCCAAAAAAAATCCTACTAAAGGCATGACACCACAGTTATGCCGCGGCATGGGCTGATTAGTCATTAATCCATCGTGATGTCTTATTTAAGGGGAACGAGTGGGCGATTTTAAGTGGTCATGGCCCTGAAGCAAGAACCAGATGCCGTTTACGACCCAAGTTAGAAACCCCCAAGTTAAATGGGCCTGGGACAAGAAGAGGGACACTGATTGGGCGGGTTGCTGGTTTCACGGAGGTAGCTAGATCAAGGGACACCAATTGGTGGGGGATAGTCATATGGTCAAGGATTAACGTAATAGAATGGTCTATGTACGATTATTAAATTAATGTACTTATAGCTGATTAATCATATCTAATACTTGTATATATGTATGTACTAGTAATAATAATGTACGTATTTAATATTATGTCATTGATACATTAACTTAATTTACTTGCTTAATATTCATGGGGACATTATATTAATGTACTATAATACATATATGTACATAATTAATTAGTGGAATATAAATATATGCACGAATTACATAGGCGCGTATATTCAAGGAGTAGTTTAATTAGAATCTCAGCTTTGGGTGTTGAGGGTGGGGCTTATGTGCCTTCTCCTTGAGTCTATGGGGAAGATTATTCCCTTTGCCGGTTTACAAGACCGATGTAATGAATATACTACATGGACTCTTCATTTTAGAAGATAGTTTTCTAGTAGGCTAATTGTTGGTATAAGGAATAGAATAATTAGGAAGTACAGGACGGATGCTGTTTGACCAATAATAATATAGGGGTGTTCTACTGGTTGTCCTCCAATTCATGTTAATGTAAAAAGGACTGCTACAAGAAGTCAGAATAAGCACTGGCTAAGAGGGCGAAATATTATGCTTCGTTGCTTAGATATGTGGAGAATTGGTACGATGGCTAGAATTAGAATAGATATTACTAGAGCTAGGACCCCTCCTAATTTGTTTGGAATAGAACGTAAAATAGCGTAGGCAAAGAGAAAATACCATTCTGGCTTAATATGGGGAGGGGTATTAAGGGGATTTGCTGGAATGTAATTGTCTGGGTTTCCTAGAAGGTCTGGTGAAAATAAAACCAGGGTGGCCAGGGCTGTAAGTATTACTAAAAAGCCTAGAATGTCTTTAATAGTATAGTAAGGGTGGAATGGAATTATGTCTGGGTCTGATGGGATGCCTGTGGGATTATTGGATCCTGTTTCGTGTAGGAATAGAAGGTGGACTATTACTAGAGCTGTTACAATGAAGGGAAGTAGGAAGTGGAAAGCGAAGAATCGAGTAAGTGTTGCTTTATCTACGGAGAAGCCACCTCAGATTCATTGTACTAAATCTGTTCCGATGTAGGGGATGGCAGAGAGGAGGTTGGTGATGACTGTAGCTCCTCAGAATGATATTTGTCCTCATGGTAGGACGTAGCCTATGAATGCTGTGGCTATGACGGCAAAGAGGAGGAGAATGCCAATGTTTCATGTTTCTGAGTATGTATAGGATCCATAATATAGGCCTCGTCCTACATGAAGGTAGAGGCAGATGAAAAATATAGAGGCTCCGTTGGCGTGGAGGTATCGGAGTAATCATCCATAGTTGACATCTCGACAGATATGGGTGACAGAGTTAAATGCAGTGGCTGTGTCGGATGTGTAGTGTATAGCTAGGAATAGTCCTGTTAGAATTTGTACGCCCAAGCAAACTCCTAAAAGAGAACCAAAATTTCATCATGATGAAAGGCTTGAGGGAGCAGGAAGGTCTACAAATGAGCTATTGATAATTTTTAATAGGGGGTGAGTTTTTCGAATGTTGGTCATTAGTGTTCTTATAGTTGAAGTACAACGATGATTTTTCATGTCATTGGTCGTGGGTAAGTCCATGTAAGAATAATGATAACATATATTGTATTTGTTTTAAGTACTATTTTTGTGTTGAGTTTTGTAGGGTTTTCTTCAAAGCCGTCTCCTATTTATGGGGGATTAGGTTTGATTGTAAGTGGGGGTGCAGGGTGTAGTATTGTTATAAGTTTTAATGGGTCATTTTTAGGGTTGATAGTGTTTTTAATTTATTTGGGAGGTATGTTAGTAGTATTTGGTTATACTACTGCTATGGCTACAGAGCTTTATCCTGAGGTATGAGTTTCTAATAAAACGGTGATGGGATCATTTATTGTGGGAGTAGTGATGGAGTTAATTTTAGTGTTGGTTGCATTGGAGGGTGAGGAGTTGGAGGCCATTTTTAAGTTTAATGGACTAGGGGATTGAGTTATTTCTGGTGAAAATGATTTGGGGTTTATTAGTAAGGAGGTTGTTGGAGTTGCAAGTTTATATAGTTATGGTGGTTGATTGGTAATTGTTACTGGTTGATCTCTGTTGGTTGCTGTTATAGTTGTTATAGAGATTACACGTGGTGGGTAAATAAAGATAGGGCTAGTAAAAGAGTAATAAGGAATGAGAGAAAATAAAGTTTGATAAGTCCTTTTTGATTAGATACTAGAGTAGAGGTTTTCAGTTGAATAAGAGAGATTGTTTTAGGGAGAAAGATTTCTAGTCATGTAAGGTCAAGTAGTAGAGAGGCTGACTTTTGACTTATTGTTAAGCTCGTTAGTGGTGGGAGGCGATGTATAATAGTAGGGAAATATCCTAAGAGGTTGGAGAATTTAAATATATTGGAAGGGGATTTGAATTTTAGGTTAAGTGCAGCTATATTAAGTTCTAGTGCTAGAATAAATCCAATTAGAGTTACAAACAAGGCTGTGAGTTTTAGGTAAGGAGGTATAGTTATTGGAAGAATTGTTATTGGAGGAATATTTTTGGAGATTAGAAAGCCGGCGAAAATGCTTCCGATAAGGAGGCGTTTGATAGCGTTAAGGAGAAGGGGGTTGTTTTCATTGATTAAAATTAGGGAGGGAAGTCGGGGTTGTCCTAGTAGGGCAAAGAAAATAATTCGAGTACTGTAGACTGCGGTGAGGGTAGTGGCAATTAGGGTTATAAGAAGGGCTCAGGCGTTGGTATAAGAGGTATTAATAGCTTCAATGATTAGGTCTTTAGAGTAAAAGCCTGTTAGAAATGGAGTGCCTGTTAGTGCTAAACTTCCTACTGTTATAGCTGTTGAGGTAAAAGGTATTGTTTTATATAGACCTCCTATTTTTCGAATGTCTTGTTCATCTCCGAGACTATGAATAATTGAGCCGGAGCATATAAATAATATTGCTTTAAAAAAGGCATGAGTGCAAATATGTAGGAATGCTAAATGTGGTTGATTAATTCCAATGGTAACTATTATTAGTCCGAGTTGACTTGAAGTGGAGAAAGCAATAATTTTTTTAATATCATTTTGGGTGAGGGCGCATATGGCTGTAAATAAGGTTGTTATAGCCCCTAGGCATAGAGCAGTTGTTTGAATTATGGTATTATTTTCTATTAGGGGGTAGAATCGGATTAGAAGAAAAATACCTGCTACAACTATTGTGCTTGAGTGTTTTATTGGTGAGAAAGGAGTGGGACCCTCTATGGCGGAAGGAAGTCATGGATGAAGGCCGAATTGAGCGGATTTTCCTGTGGCAGCTAGAAGGAGACCTATAAGGGGAAGGGAAGTTGAGGTAGTACTTAGCGAGAAGATTTGTTGTAGTTCTCAGGTGTTTAGGTAGGTCAAGAATCATTCTATAGATAAGATGAAGCCGATGTCTCCAATACGATTGTAGAGAATTGCTTGGAGGGCTGCTGTATTGGCGTCGGCTCGTCCGAATCACCATCCGATTAGGAGGAATGACATAATGCCTACTCCTTCTCAGCCAATAAAAAGTTGGAAGAGATTGTTAGCGGTTACTAGAATTAACATTGTAATTAGGAATATTAGTAGATATTTAAAGAATCGATTAATATTAGGATCTGAGTGTATATATCATATTGAAAACTCTAGAATGGATCAGGTTACAAATAGGGCTACTGGTATAAACAGGATTGAGAAGAAATCTAGTTTGAAGCTAAGAGATAATTTTAGGGTTTGGATTGTAATTCAATGTCAGTTGGAGATTATTATTTCTTGGTTTGAGTAGATGAATGCTATTATTGGGATAATGCTAATGAAAAATGAATATGAGACTATGGTTTTTACATAGCGAGGAAAGTTAGAGTAATTTTGGGGATATAATATGGTTGTTATAATAGGTATTACTAGGATTACTAATGATAAAAGTATTGTAGATGAGACTAGGTTTATTACTTTTATTTGGAGTTGCACCAATTTTTTGGTTCCTAAGACCAATGGATAACTACTATCCTTTAAAAGTGCGAAAAAGCCGTGCTGTTAGGCACGGAGGCATGAGTTAGCAGTTCTTGCATACTTTTTCGGTAAGCAAGAAGGACTAAGTTTCTGTTTTTAGATTCACAATCTAATGTTTTGTTTAAACTATGCTTACAGTAGGGGGTGCCTAGAATAATATTAGGGCTGATGGATAGTAGTAGGAGAGGAAGTATATGTATAGTTATGAGAGTATTTTCTCGTGTATAGGAGGGGGAAATATTGTTGATATGTTGGGTGTGTTTGCCTCGTTGAGTTATAATTAGTATATATAGAGAATATAGGGCTGTGAGAATAATGTTTAGACCTAGGAGGGTAATGGATAGGTTAGATCATGAGAATATTGATATAATGATAAATAGTTCTCCGATTAGGTTGATAGTTGGTGGAAGAGCTAAATTAGTGAGGCTTGCTAGTAGTCATCAAGCTGCTATAAGGGGAAGTAGTATTTGTAATCCTCGGGCTAGGATTATTGTTCGGCTATGTACTCGTTCATAGTTTGAATTGGCCAGACAAAATAACATTGAAGAAGTTAGGCCATGTGCGATTATTAGTGCTGTAGCTCCTATGAAGCTTCAGGGGGTTTGAATTAGGATAGCGGCGATAACTAAGGCCATGTGGCTTACTGAGGAGTAGGCGATGAGAGATTTGAGGTCTGTTTGCCGTAAACAAATTGAGCTAGTTATAATTATACCTCATAGAGAGAGTATTATAAAGGGATATGCTATGAAGTCAGTAAGAGGTTCTAGTAGGATCGTAATGCGTAATATACCATAGCCACCTAATTTTAGTAGCACTGCTGCGAGGACTATTGAGCCTGCAATGGGAGCTTCTACATGGGCTTTTGGTAATCATAGGTGTAATCCATATAAGGGTATTTTTACTATAAAGGCTATCATACATGCTAATCATAAAAGAGTAGTATTTCAGGAAGTAGGAAGGAGTGTAATTCAATATTGAGTTAATAGAAAGTTTAGAGTTCCGGTTAGATTTTGGATGTAGGTGAGTGCAATAAGTAATGGAAGGGAGCCTACTAGAGTATAAAATAGGAAATATAATCCTGCGTTTAGACGTTCTGCTTGGTTGCCTCATCGAGTAATAATAATTAATGTTGGAATTAGTGTAGCTTCAAATAGAATATAAAATATAATAAGTTCTGTGGCTGTGAATGTTATAATTAGGAAGACTTGGAGTAGAATAAGTATAGTGATATAAGACTTTTTTCGAGTAGGGTGTTCGTTAGCCAGATGTGATTGGCTAGCAATAATTATTAAAGGTAGAAGTCACAATGTTAGTATCAGTAGGGGGGTGGATAATGCATCGGAGAAAAATATAATAGATAAGTTTAGAGTGTTGTCAGTGAATTGGTTAGCAAGGGGGATTCATAAGAGACTAATAATTAGGCTATGTGCTGTGGAATTAATTCAGATTATTTTGGGGTTAGATAATCATGTAAGGGGTACAAGTATAATAGTGGGGATAATGATTTTTAGCATTGTAGGAGGTTGAGATTTTGTACATAGTCTATCCCGTAGGTAGTTGATACTATTACTAGAAGGGATAGGCCTAAAGCGGCTTCACATGCTGCGAATACTAAGAGAATGATGGGTAATATGCTTGCCAGGGTTAAATGTGTATTTAGAATGGTAATAGTTATCATTACAAATAGAGATAGTATTATACCTTCTAAACAGAGGAGGGATGATATTATGTGAGATCGATATATTAGTAGGCCTAATAAAGAAATAGTGAATGCTATAAATATATTTATATATGTAAGGGACATAAGATAATTATGAATTTTATCATAATCTAGTGAGTCGAAATCACTTATTTTGTTTAAACTAATTATCATTATTCAGACCACTCTAGGCCTTCTTGTGATCACTCATAAGCTAGACTGAGGGCTAAGAGAGAAATTAATATTAGAGATATTGGGAGTATATTTTGTAAATTGTTGGTTTGTGATGCTCAGGGAAGTGGTAGGAGAAGTGCAATTTCTAGATCAAATAAAAGAAATGTGATAGCTACTAGAAAGAATTTTATTGAAAAAGGGAGGCGAGCGGATCCTAAGGGGTCAAACCCACATTCATAGGGACTTACTTTTTCTGTATAGGAGTTAGTTTGAGGTAATCAAAATGCAATAATCACGAGTAGGCTTGCTAGAAATGTATTTGTTAATAGTGTAATGGCTATGTTTATTATTCTTTTCCGAATTTTATCGGAACTAACTGATTGGAAGTCAGTTGTACTTATTAATACTAAAAGAATAAGATCCTCATCAATAGATGGATACATATAGGAAAAGTCATACTACATCTACGAAATGTCAGTATCAAGCGGCTGCTTCGAACCCAAAGTGATGACTAGATGTAAAGTGAAATTTTAATTGTCGGAGGAGACATACGATCAGGAAGGTTGAACCAATAATGACATGGAGGCCGTGAAATCCAGTGGCTATAAAGAATGTGGAGCCGTAGACTCCATCGGAGATTGTGAAGGAAGTCTCATAGTATTCTGATGCTTGTAATAGGGTAAAGTATAAGCCTAAACAAATTGTGATAAATAGGGATTGGAGTATATGTTTGCGGTTTCCTTCCATAAGACTATGGTGAGCTCAAGTGATGGAAACTCCTGAGGCTAACAGAACGGATGTATTTAAAAGGGGAACATCTAATGGGTTTAGGGGAGTAATGCCTGCTGGAGGTCAATATCCTCCCAATTCGGGAGTTGGAGCTAGGCTTGAGTGGTAAAAAGCTCAGAAAAATCCGGAGAAGAAAAATACTTCTGAAATAATAAAAAGAATTATGCCATAGCGAAGACCTTTTTGAACAACTGGAGTGTGATGGCCTTGGAAAGTGCCTTCTCGAATAATGTCACGTCATCATTGATATATAGTTAGAGTGTTGGCTAATAACCCTAAGGTTAATAGGGTTGTAGAGTTAAAATGGAATCATATTACTAACCCTGAAGTTAATAGTAAAGCGGAAAGAGCTCCTGTAAGTGGTCAGGGACTTGGATTGACTATATGGTATGCGTGTGTTTGGTGGGTCATTAAGCATTATCATGTAGGTACAGACTAACTAGTAAAGTAAAGACATAGGCTTGGATTAGAGCTACAGCAAATTCTAGGATGGTTAGTAGAACTAGAATTATAAATGTAATAAGAGCGGTGGCTGTGCTGATATTCATAAGAGCTAGAGTGGCACCGCCAATTAAGTGAATTAGTAAGTGGCCAGCAGTAATATTAGCAGTAAGTCGTACGGCTAATGCTATAGGTTGAATAAATAAGCTAATAGTTTCGATAATAATTAATATTGGAATTAGTGGTAAGGGAGTTCCTTGTGGGAGAAAATGTGCTAGGGAGGCTTTGGTTTTGTGTCGAAATCCTAGAATTACTGTTCCGGCTCATAAGGGAATAGCTATACCTAGGTTTATTGACAGTTGTGTTGTTGGAGTGAAAGAGTGTGGTAGTAGGCCTAGCAGATTTGTGCAGCCGATAAATAAAATAAGAGATATTAGTATTAGGGCTCATGTTTGGCCTTTACGATTATGGATAGAGAGCATTTGTTTGGAAGTTAAGTAAACTAGTCATTGTTGAATTGCTACTAACCGGTTGTTGACTAATCGATTAGTTGATGGGAATATAATAGTGGGGAATATAATAATTAGGATAACAATAGGGAGACCTATTATCGTAGGGGTAATGAAAGAGGCGAATAAATTTTCGTTCATTTAGTTTCTCAAGGGATTAAAGATTTAGTTGTTTTAGTTGTTTTTGGTTCTGGATTAGAGTGGTAATAATAGGTGGAAATTTTTAGTTGCATAATAATGAATAAAGTTAGAATTGTGGCTAAAATTGTGATAAATCATGTTGATGTATCTAGTTGAGGCATATCATTAAGGGGAAAGCTTATATTCCCAATCTCTAACTTAAAAGGTTAGCGCTAAGGTAGCTTCTTAATGGTCTTATAATATAGATGTTGATCATTTTTCAAAATATTTTAGAGAAACTATCTCTAGGACAATAGGCATAAAACTGTGATTTGAGCCACAAATTTCAGAGCATTGACCATAGTAAAGGCCGGGACGAGTTGATAGAAGGGTTGTCTGGTTAAGTCGGCCTGGGATAGCATCTGTTTTTAGGCCTAGCGATGGAACAGCTCATGAGTGGAGTACATCTTCAGAGGAAATAAGTATGCGAATAGTCGTTTCTATAGGAAGTACTACTCGATTATCTACTTCTAGTAGGCGAAGATCCCCTGCTTTTAGATCTGATGTGGGAATTATATAGGAATCAAAGCATAAGTCTGTATAATCGGTATACTCATAGCTTCAGTATCATTGGTGGCCTATTGTCTTTACTGTTATTAAAGGATTATTAATTTCGTCTATTATATATAAAATGCGAAGGGATGGAAGGGCAATTGTAATTAGAATAATAGCTGGAAGGATAGTTCAGATAGTCTCTACTTCTTGGGCGTCTATCGTACTTGTATGAGTTAGGTGAGTTGTTAATATAGAAGAAATAATATATAATACTAGAGAGCTAATTATGAATACAATTATTAAAGTGTGATCATGAAAGTGTAATAGTTCTTCTATGATTGGTGAGGTTGCATCTTGAAGTCCTAGTTGGAATGGGTATGCCATAGAGATATATGGGAGTTTCACCCATAATTTAACCTTGACAAAGTTATGTAAATTTTACTAATATCTCTTTATAGAGAAAGACATAATGGTTATGATGTTGGCTTGAAACCAATTTTAGGGGGTTCGATTCCTTCCTTTCTTATTTTGGATTAACATATGTGGGTTCTTCAAATGTATGGTAGGGAGGAGGACATCCATGTAGTCATTCTAGGTTAGTTGTAGTTAGTTCTGCTACTGAAACTTCCCGTTTAGCTGCGAAAGCTTCTCAAATTATAAATACTATTAGTATTACTGCTGTTAATGAAATGAAAGAACCTATAGAAGATACTGTATTTCAAGTAGTATAGGCATCTGGATAGTCAGAGTAGCGTCGTGGTATTCCAGATAAACCCAGAAAGTGTTGAGGGAAGAAAGTTATGTTGACACCTACAAATATAACTAGAAAGTGAATTTTTGCTCAAGTTGTGTTTAAAGTATATCCTGTAAATAGAGGGAATCAGTGTACAAATCCTCCTATAATAGCGAAGACAGCTCCTATAGATAGGACATAATGAAAGTGAGCTACTACATAATAAGTGTCATGTAAAATAATATCTAGTGATGAGTTAGCTAGAACAATACCTGTTAGTCCACCTACCGTAAATAGAAAAATAAAGCCAAGGGCTCAAAGTATGGCTGGTGATCATTTAATATTTCCTCCATGAAGAGTGGCTAATCAACTAAAGACTTTAACTCCTGTAGGAATAGCAATAATTATAGTAGCAGATGTAAAGTATGCTCGTGTATCTACATCTATGCCTACTGTAAATATATGGTGGGCTCATACAATAAAGCCTAAGAATCCAATGGATATTATAGCTCAAACTATTCCTATATATCCGAAAGGTTCTTTTTTACCTGAATAATAAGTTACTACATGGGAGATAATACCAAAGCCTGGTAAAATAAGAATATATACTTCGGGGTGGCCAAAAAATCAGAATAAGTGTTGATATAAAATGGGGTCTCCTCCTCCAGCTGGGTCAAAGAATGTAGTATTAAGGTTTCGGTCTGTTAGGAGTATAGTAATACCTGCTGCTAAAACAGGAAGAGACAGGAGTAGTAGGACGGCAGTGATTAAAACGGATCAGACAAATAAGGGTGTTTGATATTGAGAGAGGGCAGGTGGTTTTATATTAATAATTGTAGTAATAAAATTAATAGCTCCAAGGATTGATGAAACTCCGGCTAGGTGAAGAGAGAAAATAGCTAGGTCAACTGAAGCTCCAGCATGTGCTAGATTTCCAGCTAGTGGTGGGTATACGGTTCAACCTGTTCCAACGCCAGCTTCAACTGTAGAGGAAGCAAGTAAAAGTAGGAAGGAAGGTGGGAGAAGTCAGAAGCTTATATTGTTTATTCGTGGGAATGCTATATCGGGTGCGCCAATTATTAGTGGTACTAATCAATTACCGAATCCCCCAATTATAATAGGCATTACTATAAAGAAAATTATTACGAAGGCATGGGCTGTTACGATTACGTTATAGATTTGATCATCACCTAATAGGGCCCCAGGTTGGCCAAGTTCTGCACGAATAAGGAGACTTAGTGCGGTACCTACCATACCTGCTCAAGCACCAAATAATAGGTATAAAGTACCAATATCTTTGTGGTTTGTTGAGAAAAGTCAACGGGAAATGAACATAGGTAATATGGCCGAGTAGGTATTAGACTGTAAATCTAAGTACAGAGGTTGAATCCTCTTATTACCAGGCCCTGTGGTGTATAACACATTGAATTGCAAATTCAAAGAAGCAGCTTCAATCCTGCCGGGGCTTCTCCCGCCTTTTTTTCTTCGCGGCGGGAGAAGTAGATTGAAGCCAGTTGTTTAGGGTATTTAGCTGTTAACTAAAATTTCATGGGTTTGAAGCCCATCAATCTAGTAAGGGCTTAGCTTAATTAAAGTAGTTGATTTGCATTCAGCAGATGTAGGATAGAGTCTTGCAGTCCTTAGGAATCAGGAGCTAAATATCTATTATTTACTTAGAGCTTTGAAGGCTCTTGGTCTCGGTTAACCTAAGCTCCTAGTATAAGATTGTTAGGAGGGGGGTTAGTGGAAGGGTTATTGTTGATATGATAGTTAAAGGTGAGAGGAGTATTATTCGTTTTGTATTGTTAAAGTGCCATTTGATTTTGATATTGTTGGCTGTTGGAAATATTGTAAGGGATGTTGCATATATTAGACGCATATAGAAGTAAAGGTTTAGTAGAGCTGTAATAGCTATAAAGGTTGGTAAAATGATACTTTCATTTTTTGTAAGTTCTTGAATGATCATTCATTTTGGTATAAATCCTGCTAGGGGTGGAAGTCCTCCTAGTGATAGTAGGACTGCTATAATGATAATAGTAATTAGTGGGGTTTTATTTCAGGTATGTGCTAGAGAGAGAGTTGTAGTTGTTGTAGTAGTAATAAGAAGTATAAATATGGTGAGAGTTATTATAATGTAAATTGTGAGATTAAGAAGGGTTATGGTTGGGTTATAAATTAGGATGGTGGTTATTCATCCTATGTGGGCGATGGATGAGTAGGCTATAATTTTACGTAGTTGAGTTTGATTTAGTCCTCCTCAACCTCCAATTAAAATAGAGAGGATGGATATAGTTAGTAGCAGATCTGAGTTAATGTTTGGGGAGATTATATAAAGGACTGATAGTGGGGCTAGTTTTTGTCAGGTTAATAGGATTAGACCTGATGATAGGGGGATTCCTTGTGTGACTTCTGGTACTCAAAAATGGAATGGAGAGAGACCTAATTTTATTGTTATGGCTAGAGTTAGGATGGTTGATGCTGTAGGGTTTATTATGTTCGTAATGGTTCATTGACCTGAGTATAATAGATTAATAATTACTGCTAATATTAAGAGTATAGATGCGGTTGCTTGGGTGAGGAAATATTTAGTTGCTGCTTCTGTGGAGCGGGGGTGGTGAGTTTTTATTAGTAGTGGAATGATAGCTAGCATATTTATTTCAAATCCAATTCATACTATTAGTCAATGAGAGCTTGTTATTACAATAGTAGTGCCTAGGATTACTGTTGTTATGATTGTTGAGAAGATAATTGGATTTATTAGTACGGGAAGGATATAAACCAACATTTTCGGGGTATGGGCCCGATAGCTTATTTAGCTGACCTTACTAGGATTTAGTGTAGTCTGGTAGCACGGAGATTTTTGTAATTCTTAAGTCTAGGTTCAATTCCTAGAGTTCTAGAAATAAGGGGAATTTAGCCCCTATGATTTACTCTATCAAAGTAACTCTTTTATCAGACATATTTCTTATGTTTGTGGTGGAATTCCAGCTATTATAATAGGTATGGTTACATATCATATGCAGAGGGCTAATGTTAGTGGTAGGAAATTTTTTCATAAAAGGTGTATTAATTGATCATATCGGAAGCGTGGATAGGATGCGCGAATTCATAGGAATGTTGTTGTAAGTAAGAGTGTCTTAATTGCGAAGCTGGTTGTATATAATTCAGGGGAGATTGGGTTGTGGTAGGCTCCTAGAAATAAGGTAGTTGTTAAAGCGTTTATTATGATGATATTGGCGTATTCCGCTAGGAAAAATAGGGCGAAGGGTCCTCCTGCATATTCTACGTTGAAGCCGGAAACTAGTTCTGATTCACCTTCTGTAAGGTCGAATGGGGCTCGGTTAGTTTCTGCTAGAGTTGAGATGAATCATATTATTGTGAGAGGTCATGAAGGGTAGATTAGTCATATGTATTCTTGGGTTGTGATTAAGGTGGATAAGGAATATGAACCACTTATTAGTAGTACAGATAGGAGAATAATTGCTAGAGTTACTTCATAAGAAATAGTTTGGGCTACAGCCCGTAGGGCTCCGATTAGGGCATACTTAGAATTAGAAGCTCAACCAGATCAGAGGATGGAGTAGACAGCTAAGCTTGATATGGCGAGTATAAATAGGATACTGAGGTTTATGTTAATTAGTGGATGTGGTATAGGCAGGGGAACTCATATAGTTAGGGCTAGGGTTAGGGCTAGGATTGGGGCAATAATGAATATGGTAATGGATGATGTTAGGGGTCGTAAGGGTTCTTTGGTAAATAGTTTTACGGCGTCTGCGATAGGTTGGAGAAGGCCATAAGGGCCTACGACGTTTGGTCCTTTGCGTAATTGTATATAACCTAAGATTTTTCGTTCAACTAAAGTTAGGAATGCTACGGCTAACAATACAGGGACAATTGTGGTGAGAAGATTAATTAAGTACATTTTGTTAAAGAGAGGACTTGAACCTCTGAAAATAAAGGTTTAAGTTTTACGCAATTACCGGTCTCTGCCACTTTAACTGAGCCCTGGTCTTGGGCAGTGTTTTTTATTGCATAACAGATTGAGATTAGATCATCTGGTTTGTTAGGAGGGCGCTTATTTTTAAGGAGGCCCTGTTCCTCTTGTCCTTTCGTACTGGGAGGAACATAAAATAGATAGAAACCGACCTGGATTACTCCGGTCTGAACTCAGATCACGTAGGACTTTAATMGTTGAACAAACGAACCGTTGATAGCTGCTGCACCATCAGGATGTCCTGATCCAACATCGAGGTCGTAAACCCTATTGTCGATAGGAACTCTTGAATAGGATTGCGCTGTTATCCCTAGGGTAACTTGTTCCGTTGATCATTAGAATATGGATCAATTAAGTAATTATACTTTGACTGGTAAGTCTAAGTTAAAATTGCTCGGGGGATTTTTTGTACTCCGAGGTCACCCCAACCTAAATTATTAGCCTAGTAATAGTATTGTTTTATTCCTTTTGGTGTATATTGTTTTGCTCTTAGGCTAGTTAATTAAAGCTCCATAGGGTCTTCTCGTCTTATTGATATATTCCCGCCTCTTCACGGGAAGGTCAATTTCACTGATTAGGAGAAAGAGACAGTAAAACCCTCGTGTGGCCATTCATACGAGTCCTTATTTAGAGAACAAGTGATTATGCTACCTTTGCACGGTCAGGATACCGCGGCCGTGAACTTATGTCACTGGGCAGGCAGTGCCTCTAATACTGGTTATGCTAGAGGTGATGTTTTTGGTAAACAGGCGGGGTTTATGTTTGCCGAGTTCCTTTTACTCCTTTTAATCTTTCCTTGAAGCACTCCTGTGTTGGATTAACGTAAGTAGATAAAGGGCTTGTTGGTAAGTTTGCTTTATATTCGTTAACTATCAGTGATTATTCGTTCTGATATACACTTGTGCTAGGAGAATTAAATTCTTGTTACTAATATTAACAGTAGTTCTTCTATATAAATATAGAGTAGTCCAGTTTTAATGCTAGGAGTTGGTATTGATTATAGGGATTTAAATAGTTATGTTGTTGAGCTTGAACGCTTTCTCTATTGATGGCTGCTTTTAGGCCCACTATGGTATACTTATATACTTACTCTCTAGTTAAGGTTTTAACCTGTATCTAAAGGGCTGTCCCCCTTTAGATTATATTTTAAATCTACAGTAAAATTAATATTTTTGTAGGCAGATTTAAGTTTGAACTAAAATTCTTTACTGGACAACCAGCTATCACCAGGCTCGATAGGCTTTTCACCTCTACTTATGAGTCTTCTCACTATTTTGCCACATAGATGAGTTTGCTCTATGAAGCTGCTTATAAGTAGCTCGTCTGGTTTCGGGGATATTAACTTAAGTTCTCTTTGCTAAATTATGTCTAGTTAAATCATTATGCAAAAGGTACAAGGGGTAAGCTTTGCTATTTGTTGCTTTGGTAAATTCTTTCTATTGTTCCCTTGCGGTACTTTCTCTATAGCGCCTGTGTAAAAATTTCTATCTCCTATACTATTATGTGTAGTAAATGTTTTAATTTAGGTTTAATTTATAGTTGTATTTTATTTGTTTGGGCTAAGTACGGCTCAAAGCAGTCATTTTTATATGAAATCTTCTAGGTGTAAGCTAGATGCTTTGTGATTAAGCTATGCTTTGGGTTATCCAAGCGCACTTTCCAGTACGCTTACCTTGTTACGACTTATCTCCTCTAATAGTTAAGGTAAGTGGTAATAGGGTTAATTAATACCCTTGTATATTTGAGGAGGGTGACGGGCGGTGTGTGCATGCTTCATGGCCCTTATTCAACTAAGCACTCTATTCTTAGTTTACTGCTAAATCCACCTTTAGTCCTTAATTTCATGGGGACTTTCGTATAAAGAGGGTGATATCCTAGTAATAGGAAATGTAGCCCATTTCTTTCCAACCCATAGGCTACACCTTGACCTAACGTTTTTGCGTATTGTGATTGAGCTTACTATAGTTCTTTTTTAAGGTTTGCTGAAGATGGCGGTATATAGGCTGAGTTGGCAAGGGTTGGTGAGGTTGATCGGGGTTTATCGATTATAGAACAGGCTCCTCTAGAGGGATATGAAGCACCGCCAAGTCCCTTGAGTTTTAAGCTTTGGCTAGTAGTACTCTGGCGAAGAGTCTTGTTGGGAGGACTCTTTAAGTTTATGGCTAAGCATAGTGGGGTATCTAATCCCAGTTTGGGCCTTAGCTGTCGTGTATTCAGGTGTCTTAAAGTTACTTTCGCGTTAGGGCTTACAGTAGCTGTAGCTTTTTACAGCGTAGCTAAAGTTTGACTTTATAAAAATATTCCTTAAACACGTTTTACGCCGTGGATCTATTGACTAGGGTTAATCGTATGACCGCGGTGGCTGGCACGAAATTTACCAACCCTTAGTAAGCATAACTTAGTCAAACTTTCGTTTATTGCTTAATTTTTATCACTGCTGTTTCCCGTGGGGGCGTGGTTGAGCAAGGCGTTATGAGCTACTTGTATAGTGTGCTTGATACCTGCTCCTTTTTATCACATGGGTGATTTATAGGGCATTCTCACTGGAAGGCGGATACTTGCATGTGTAGTTTTGCTAGCAGCCAATAGAAGGGCTGGGACCAAACCTATATGTTTATGGAGCCATACAGACTCATCTAGGCATTTTCAGTGCCTTGCTTTATTAATTAAGCTACATTAAC